TCCATTCTACCAATGAATTATCTATAATAATTCGCAAATCCAAATCGGCTAATTGTTCTCTGATAGCACCTGCTCCTGTAGAGATTTCCCGATTTCGAAATGTCTCAAAGCCTTGGGTAGTAAAAAAAAGCGGGATGCTGTATTTCCAGGATTGTATTTCATACTCGAATAAACCTCGTAATCGTAAGAAAGTAGGTTTTTTCACTATGGGCCTAGCAAAAGAAAAATTGAGATAGGTTTATATTGGATTCCCCCCTTAAAAATCGGACGTGAAGGTTTCCTCTCATCCGGCTCAAGTAGTTACACAAAATAAGGAAGGGAGTTCTTTATTTTTTTACTTTGTTCGATAAAAAAAAAGGAAAACCCTACAAAGAACTACTCCTTACTCAAGTTTCCAGCAAGGACCAACCTTTCATTAATTCATTTTTCTTTTGACTTTAACTTTCTGAATGACTTATTTACGACAAAATTGAAATGTGAAATTCTTGAGTAGTCTGCTTCCCTTCAAATGATGAATCCCCCCTTAAAGGAATACTTTTGGACTCGTAAGGGATTTACTTGTCTATATATTGTTTTGTTCCATTCGATCTTTTAGGTCCCTACTCACCTCGACGGTTATGTCATGATGTCCCTTGAAGCATATATGCGATAGATAGACTTCTGTAACCATGCCCTATTTGCTTGCTTGAACGGAATCTTTCTCTAAAAGAAATGGAATGGCTAATTCCACGAAAAAATCTTTTTTTTTTTCACGAGGTATAACTAGCAATTCCCATTTATCTGTTACGGGATCGACCATGGATCAACTCCCCTTTCATTTAGAGTATTGAACACACCCATAATTCTGAGCTTCATGTTACTCCTTCCAAGACACATGTCAGAGTCGGGGGCATCCCAATCAGATTGAATGGGATGACAGTTTATTAGTCTGAATCTGTAAAATGCAAATTTCGATCAAATCACACATCGCAGTATACTAGGCCTTCTAATTCCTTAAGGGGCTTATCTAAAAGATTCGCGATATAACTCGGAAGACGTTTCAAATACCACACGTGAGTTACTGGACATGCGAGTTTGATGTATCCCATTTGATATCTTCGTATCCGAGAATCAACAAATGCCACCCCGCATTCTTCACAAAATTTCGGGTCCTCTTTTTCAGCTCCAATCACTCGATAATTTCCACAAGCACAAATTCCACTTTTTATGGGTCCAGAGATTCTTTCACAAAACAATCCATCTTTTTCCGGTTTATTGGTTTTATAATGAAAAGTATAGGGTTTTGTCACCTCTCCAACTATCTCTCCATTGGGTAGGATTTTGTTGGCCCAAGCCTTTATTTGTTGAGGAGACACTGGTCCAATTCGAAGTTGTTGATGTTTATATCGGTCGATCATAGAATAGAAATTCTGATTCATTCAGATCAAACTTCCTTCCTATTAATCTGGAAGTTCTTCTCAGATACAAGGAAATGATTCAGTTCTAGAGCCAAAGATCGTAGTTCTCGAACGAGCAATCGAAAAGATTCTGGAGCATCCTCAGGGTTAGGTACTATTCCTCCAATGATCGTAGCACCAAGTAGTTCTTGACGAGCTCTAATATGATCAGATTTATAAGTAAGCATCTCTTGTAAAATATGAGCAACACCAAACCCCTCTAGAGCCCAAACTTCCATTTCCCCTACTCGTTGTCCCCCTTGCTTGGCCCTTCCTCTAAGGGGTTGTTGTGTAACAAGTGCGTAATGTCCACTCGAACGCCCATGGATTTTATCATCAACTTGATGAATTAATTTTAGGATATAGGACTTGCCTATTAGAACAGGTTGTTCAAAAGGATCTCCTGTTCTTCCATCAAATATTCTGCTTTTTCCCGGAAACTCGGGTTCAAATACCCATGGATTTTTTGTTTGCTTACTGGCTTCATATAATTCAGAAAAGACTAGTTTTCTTGAAGCCTCTTGCTCATATCTCTCATCAAAAGGTGCTATTCTATAATGTCTCTTTAGTAGATCCCCCGCTAACCCGAGCGAACATTCAAATATCTGCCCCACATTCATTCGTGAGGGTACCCCTAATGGGTTGAAGACCATATCAACAGGTGTTCCGTCTTGCAAGTAGGGCATATCTTGCCTAGACAAAATTTTAGAAATGATACCTTTATTCCCATGTCTTCCAGCTACTTTATCGCCCACTTTGATTTCACGTTTCTGTGAAATATATACACGAATTCTTTCTGGATTATAACCGGAACCCCCTTTTTTCTGGATCCATCTCACATCAATAACTCGGCCCCTTCCACCTATAGGTAGTTTTAGAGAAGTTTCTTTTGCAGTGGATACCTGAATGCCAAGTATGGCTCGTAATAATCTATCCTCTGGGGCATACGAGGATTCGTTTGCTGCTTGAGGGGTTAATTTACCTACTAAAATATCACCGGCTTCTATCCAAGATCCCAGCATCACAATTCCGTTTCTGTCTAAATTTCGGAGTAAATGAGCCTC